TGACCTCTGGGTACAAATCGCGAGAACGTATATTCTTCCTCAAATATGCTATTGAGAGAAAAAGGATTAAACCTTTTTTAAGAAATAAAGTTTTGGGGGACCGGAATATGAAAAAACCGAAGGACCCCTTAACTATTTAAGTTATTAATCGAACGAATCACACTTTTACCACTAAACTATACCCGCTTCATATTCATTATTATATATGAATGGACCTTTTGTCGAACAAAAGAATGAGAGACAATTAAGCTAGCATCAGACTCATGAAAATTCTAGCGTTGACACTTCGTCTCACTGGGGGTACTTGAAAAAATAGGCGAAGAATAGAAAGCAGCTTATTTAATTTAAATAACAAAATCATACATAACATAATATAATAAAGTGAAAAGTTATACTTTATCGTTTGCTGGAAGTCATTACTGACACTCCCGAATCGAAGGAATTATTGAAGCTGAACCATAAAAATGACGAATTCTGCATTTCCTTTTTCGTTTTCAACTTCCCTTTTAACTGTCGGATTTTATGAATTTAAGTTCGGATTTATTGGATCTCAAATTTTTAAATAAAACTTGTCCCTTGAACAAGTAAATGAGTTATGTTATATATGTTATAACATATGTGTGTTTCCTTTTTGATATTATTTAATATCAATATATGTATGTGTCCTTTTCCACTTAAGTAACTAAGTAAATTGAGAAAAAAAATACTAATAACAAAAATATTTTAAAACTAAAAATATTGAAAATGTGAAAAAATATTCATATTCTATAGTTCTTATAGTCTTAATAATACTAAGAAATGACGCTTCTATCATAGGAATGGAGATGGAAACTGTCTTTGCTGTTGCTTCAATAACAAGTATTTTTGATTTGATATCAAATCAAAAATAATTAAATTGTTTGATCTATGAAATGATTCATCAGAACAAAAGAAGTAATGTAATGGCCCGGCCAGTACTTAACCAGGCCGGGGGGATGAACCTTTCTTACAAAATCCAAGAAGTGAAGTTGAAGTAAGGTATTCTTTCTATATCTATTCTATTGGAGATAAGGCATCCGTTTCAAATCATTATCTAAATTGAATTGCTGATCAAATTCGTAGATAAACCTTATCCATTTTTAATTTATTTAATATTTTAATATATTAAATTTAAATATAAAATATAATAAAATATAATAATAATATATATTATATTTTTATTATTATTATTATCGTTATTTTATCCTTATAATTCTTATAATAAAGTAATAAAGAAAGAAAACAGTTTTTTTTCAATCTTTTTTACTTCACGTGTCGCGTCACATAAAAAAATTTTCAATTTTGAATTGGGAGAGATGGCTGAGTGGACTAAAGCGGCAGATTGCTAATCCGTTGTACGAGTTATTTGTACCGAGGGTTCGAATCCCTCTCTCTCCGCTCTCTCTGATCACTTCAGACTTTCGAATTTGAAAAAATTCCGATCCCTTGGTTTTTTCATCATAGGTAAATGTATAGAATACATAAAAAGAAAATAAAGAAAAACTCAAAATCTTTTTTTTTTATTCCTCACGTCCAGGATTACGGCCCGGATCGTTAGATAAGAATCCGAAGATGAACAGAGAAACAAAAAATATCACTACTGTGTAAACGAAGAGTTTGAGAGTAAGCATTACACAATCTCCAAGATTTTATTTTTTTTGAAAAAGGAAATAGATTGCCCATTTTTTATCACATACACTATTTTGACATAACGCCCCCAAAAATGAAGTCTTTTCTTGAAAAAAAAGGATTTTCACGAATTTATTTTGAATACAAGAAAAGAAAGATTCTGATTCCTTCATTACCAAAAATTTTTGGCCATATCCATTGTTGGGTATTGTGGGGTCCTTAGAAAGTCCTTGTTTACTGGAAGGTCAGAACGAGGAAATAAGTGGATCAAAATTTATCACCGCGGTCATTCAATTCAATATACAAGAATTTCCGTTTTTGAATCGAGGGTTCATAATGTAAAACTTATCTGATCTTATCAATTTTTAGAATTTTTTTGGATAAATCATGAATTTTGCAGAGTAGTAAAGATTTTATCGAAAACTTACAGCGGCTTGCCAAACAAAGGCTAAGAGAAAAAATAGTACAGGTATGACAGGCATAACATCTACGATGGGATTGAAAAAGGCATAAGCCTCGGGCAGTTTGGCGAAGAAAAAACTACTCGAATAAAGGGTAGAATTAAGACAGATACAGATTAAACTAAAGATATTAAGCATAACAAACATTTCATTCTTGTAGATTAGAAAATTTGATTTTGGTTGAGTTTTTTTTTATGAGGGAAAAATGAAAAGGCGGGTCAAAAAATCCTTCCTTTTCTTCGAACTCTCCCAAATCCAAAATCTTTCCTTTCATTCTCAAATGAGAATACAAGGAATTATAGTTTCATACAATATCTTAATTGAATTTTATGTAATGATCAATAATTTTTTTATTCTATATTTACATGTGTTGAATCCTAGCAACAATGTATTTCATATGTATTTGGGTTGGGATTGACGAATGACCAATACCAATATTAGTCTTTATTAGTGTCGAATATAAACCTAAATGGGGCGTGGCCAAGCGGTAAGGCTGCGGGTTTTGGTCCCGTCACTCGGAGGTTCGAATCCTTCCGTCCCAGATCGTCTTCATCAGAAACGAAAGATTCTTCTCTTTAACAACTTTTTGGATATAATGTGATCCAACCCTCTGCTCTGAATTCTAGGAATAATTCTACGAATTATATCTTTTCTTTCGTTTGGTTTCTCACAAACGCGATCGAGTGCACGGGTAGAAATAAAGATATTTCTTTTAATTCCCAATTCAAAAAAGAATTGGGGGAGCATTCCCATTCAGAGTATGCTTGTACTACTCATATTCATATTGAAGTTAGTTACTTATGGAAGCTTTGTGTTCCATATCCGTGAAATGGGAATTCTAACATGATGCATTCTGAATCGAAATGGAAAAAGGCCCTTTTTCTATTCCATTCTCAAGGGGGCCTAAAGAAAAATAAATAGTGTATCCCAATTCCACACTTTATTTTATGTGGAGACTAAAGATTACGTAGTTTTTGGTATTAATTTCATTTCATGGTTCGTCTTAAAACTTCTAAGAAAAAAAAATAAGAAAAACGAATGGATCTGGATCCCATTTTTTTGCATTTTATCTTATATCTTATTCAAATGAATATCAATGTAATGTAACGATTGGATGGATGAAAATTTATATATTCTATGGAATTGGCGAAAAGATTTTGGAACCTGAAGTAAAACAAAATCTGTCTGTATACTGTATAATATAAAAATAACAAATAATAATATCAAAATAATATAACAAGATAATAAAAAAAAAACAAGTCCTATATTATATAATTATATATATTATATAATATATATATATTATTGTATTGTTCAGTAACAGTGGTCCTTTGGTTAAGTCAATAAGGGTCTGTGATTCTTTAAATATCCATGATTACCTCCGGTAAGAATTGTTCGTTGTATATGATGGATACGAAAAGATTAGATTCTTCTTATTCTTGATTCTGATTTTCTCTTTCAGATGAAAGAAAGAATTGAAAGAAAAAATAATGACTTTAATCTTACCTTACACGAGACCCTTTCTATTCCATACTCATGAAAACAAAAAAGGATTTTAATCTTCATTTTTATGAACCCTTGGTACTCGAAGACGTGTGAAAAATCTATATTATAGAGAAACCCCTGGCCTTTTCGAGTCATTGAAATAGTTTATATTTGGTTAATAACTGATTTTGTTTCGGAATTTTCAATCCATCCGGGATTAGATTGGAAATCTATTTCTATTAAAGACTGTTCTTTTGAAGTTTAGAATTTTTTTGTTCGAGAAAAATGGGATCTTTTTCATGATTCACCATCCCGAACAATCTGTTGAAGATGTAAATAAGACTTAAGTAAATTCGTTTATTCGTCTTTTTGAGAAATATGTTTCATTCATATGATAGAATATGGGGCGAAATAACTTAAATCCTTTCTAAGACTTTTCCGGATAACTATTTATCTATCCATAGATACATAAAAGGTATTTATATACCGTTGAGCCAATGACTATTCATGATTCCATCTTGAATCAATTCCATACCGGTTCGAAATTTAATTAGAGAAATGTTATGGTAAAACTTCGTTTGAAACGATGTGGTAGAAAGCAACGCGCGACTTGAAGGACATGATTCGTTGTGGATTCTTACATCCACCATTTTCTATAGGAATGAAGATGCTCTTGAATCGACATAGTTTGTTCTTGCTAGGAACCTAATTTGTGTTGGGTTGGTAAATAGGAATAGTACACGATGGAGCTCGAGCAAAAAGTATTGATTCATTTATCGGGAGGAAGAATCTAGGGTTAGTAACAATAAATAAGTTAGACCAACTTTGTAAGTATATCTTCAATATAGAAATCGAAGGGTCCGAACAAGTTTGAAATGAAAAATGAAATAAAAAAAAAGTCAAACAAATTTGTTGGAATTAGGAAAACTTTTTCGATTCAAATTAAAAGTGTATTATATTACAAGGGAATCAATCATTCGTATTATCTTTCTATAGAAAGAAATAACAAAAAACAAAAGGTATGTTGCTGCCATTTTGAAAAGGAATAAGGATCACCGAAGTAATGTCTAAACCCAATGATTTTACAAAGCAAAGAGCAAGGATTCCGGAACAAGGAAACACTATTTTCAATTGTCTCAATAATTTTACTAGAATGAGGAGTATTCGAGACGAGACAAACAAAAAAGGTTAGAGACGACTCAAGAAATGTCTAAGGATTTACTTTAACCTTCGAACTTTTTCCGAATTACCCAACTTGAGTTATGAGTATGAATGATATTTCTTTTTTTTTTTCTGTAAGTAAGAACAAAAAACGACTAAAATCATAGTCCATGATTTTATGGATCTATTTGCTATTATATACAGAAATATTCGAATTTAAATCGTTTTTTTCTCGAGCCGTATGAGGAGAAAACCTCCTATACGTTTCTAGGGGGGGGGTATTATTTATCTACATCTATCCCAATGAGCGATCTATCGAATCGTTGCAATTGATGTTCGATCCCGAAGAGAAGGAAGAGATCTTCGAAAAGTAGGTTTTTACGATCCGATACAGAATCAAACTTATTTAAACGTTCCCGTTATTCGTTATTTCCTTGAAAAAGGTGCTCAACCTACAGGAACTGTTCATTATATTTTAAGGAAGGCAGAATTATTTAAAGAAAGAGCTTTGTAAAGAAATAAACAACAAAAAAAAGAAAGGTAACTAGTATCTATTTTTGGTAATTATTTACCCAAAATTTGCTTTTTTCTTGTTCTATTCATACTTTTTTATTTATTTTTATTGTTGTTGTGGAAATCCACCAACAAACAAAGGACGAACCTTGCTTATTGTACCTCTATTGATTGAATAAACCCGACATTTTTCTGTACTTTTTTTTTCATCTAAATTTCTTATTTATGTTGTGCCAATCCAACACAAATCCTTATTTGATTTACTTACTAATTAATTGAATTTGTTCTCTCAACATTCCACTCATATTGACAATGGTGTATCGAACAAATATAATTCGATCGTAGATAAATGGATCCATTTATTCCGACCCCTGTTGGTTTTTCCTTTACTTCAGTCAAATGATGGGTTTGCTGGATTTACTGTTATACAATACAAGATGTATTTTCTTAACGAAAATCAAAAATTTTTCGAAAAGGGGTAGTCTGTATAAATTTTGATATTTCTATTGGAAATCCGTTGTTTTTTAATCCGATCTGCTCATTTTGTTATTTTGGTGTTTCTAATTGATCCTCAAATTTTTCCTTTATATTTCTTGTTAGTTCAATGGTTTGACGTAGTTGTACAGTGCAATGCAATTCAATTGATTTTTTTTATTTCGATCGTATCTACATATCATATTTGTCTGGGTTGCTAACTCAACGGTAGAGTATTCGGCTTTTAAGTGCGACTATGATCTTTTACACATTTGGATGAAGCAACGAATTCGTCCAGACTATTGGTAGAGTCTATAAGACCGCGACTGATCCTGAAAGGTAATGGATGGAAAAAACAGCCTGTCGTAATAATAAGAAGAAAATGGAATTTCTTCTTATATTCTTATTATTTTTAGTAGAATTTTGAGTTGATTCCTACCGGATTATTCCCATTTTTTTTTTTATTTATTTTTGGAGGAAGACAAAAGAAATTCACATTTACAGTTGGGTCTAGTGAATAAATGGATAGAGCCCCACGGCTCCAATTCTGGTAAAAAAAAAGCAACGAGCTTCTATTCTTATCTTAATTTGAATAATTACCCGATCTAATTAGACGTTAAAAAAAAATTAGTGCCTGATGCGGGGAAGGGTTCTCCTGTGAGTGGTCCTTTGATTCTTTTTTTTGTTTTTTTAAAAATCCTAACTATTCTCTATTATGGATTGGAAACGAATGTGTAGAAGAAACAGTATACTGACAAAAAGAATTTGTTCCAAAGTCAAAAGAGCGATCGGGTTGCAAAAATAAAAGATTTTTGAACCTCTGGGAATTATAACGAAGATAAACCCATTGGATAGAAGAGGGGAGGAAAAATATCTGTTGATTGGACTACCTGTTTCCGGGGTATATATTTTTTTCCATACATAATACATACTCTGTTCTGACCATATTGCACTATGTATAATTTGATAACCAAGAAATGCCTACTGTTTCTGGTTAAAGTAGAAATGTAAGTCAATGGAAGAATTACAAGGATATTTAGAAAAGGAGAAATCTCGGCAACAACACTTCCTATATCCGCTACTCTTTCAGGAGTATATTTATGCACTTGCTCATGATCATGGTTTAAATGGTTCGATTTTTTACGAACCTGTCGAAGTTTTTGGTTATGACAATAAATCTAGTTTAGCACTTGTAAAACGCCTAATTACTCGAATCTATCAACAGAATTTTTTGATTTCTTCGGTTAATGATTCTAACCAAAAGAGGTTCGTTGGGCATAACAATTTTTTTTATTCTCATTTTTATTCTCAAATGATATCAGAAAGTTTTGCAATTATTGTAGAAATTCCGTTCTCGCTGCTATTAGTATCTTTTTTCGGAGAAAAAAAAGAAATACCAAAATATCATAATTTACGATCAATTCATTCAATTTTTCCCTTTTTAGAGGACAAATTATCGCATTTAAATTATGTCTCAGATATACTAATACCTCATCCCATCCACATGGAAATCTTGGTTCAAATTCTTCAATGCTGGATTCAAGATGTTCCTTTTTTGCATTCATTGCGATTCTTTCTTCACGAATATCATAATTGGAATAGTCTTCTCATTACTCATAAAAAATCTATTTGTGTTTTTTCAAAAGAAAATAAAAGACTATTTTGGTTCCTATACAATTCTTATATATTTGAATGTGAATTTTTATTCGTTTTTTTTCGTAAACAATCTTCTTATTTACGATTAACATCTTCTGGAACT